ATGATAAAATGAACAGCAATATACACACAAGACAGATATAATTACAGAAGCTTATTGCTAACTAACTTCATAGACTGAGTAATAATCATAATACTCTCCATCTTAATTTTAGTTTTATGAATTTACACAGGAACCCTATTCACCTCCAGAAACTCCTTAATATTAGACCACAAGTGACTAGAATTCCTCTGAACAATTTCACCACTCGGTGTACTTCTATCGATAGCAAGCATATCAATAAAAGCTCTATATACAGAAGAAGGATTACCAACACCCCCAATCCTAAGACTAAAAATCACAGGACATCAATGATACTGAACATATAATTATCCAGATTTCAACTTAGAATTTGACTCCTACATAAAAGAATGAGAATCACAAGATTTCCGACTCTTAGACTGCGACAACCGAGTTATTTTACCAACTCAAGTACCAATCCGAATATCAGTAACATCCGCAGACGTAATCCACAGATGAACAATCCCATCACTTGGAATCAAAATAGACGCTATACCAGGCCGCATCAATTCCACAACTACAGAATCTACACTTCCAGGAATCATATACGGACAATGTTCAGAACTTTGTGGCGTAAATCATAGATTTATACCAATCACAATCGAATTTACAACAATCTCAGCATTCAAATCCTGAGTAAATATAATACTACTACTATAACCACCAAAATCAGTATGGCAGACTAGTGCAATTGATTTAAGCTCAATACAAGATTTCTTTTCTACTGATATCGGGTCTTCTGGTGAATACTCATCATCACAACGAAATTTCAATTCGTAGTACATCAAGACTAAAATTAGACTCTCTAATTTAATATTACTATGAATCATAAACTTATTAACTATTATTATTACAATCCTACTATCCATCGCCTTTGTAACTCTAATAGAACGACAATACATTGGCATTAGTCAACGACGATTAGGACCAAATAAAGTCTCAATTACAGGTTTAATACAACCAATCCTAGATGGGTTAAAACTAATACTAAAATCCACGAAAAAAACTAACAAACTAAACCCCATTTTCTACCTATTAATACCAATCATAAACTTAACCCTATTTACACTCTTCTGATGAGGGTTTCCACTCCTATATAACCCAATTAGCTTTCAAGTAAATCTACTATTTACAATCACTCTAATGGGTATTATAAGATTTGGAATCGTCTTAAGAGGTTGAGTATCAAACAGAAAATACGCTACTTACGGATCTCTCCGATCTATGAGCCAAAGCATCTCTTATGAGGTATGCTTAAGTACAACACTATTAATAATTATAATACTTAAAGACTCATATAATCTAGCAACAACCAAAACAGGATTCTACCACTTTGAACTAATAATCACACTAGCACTCATCATTCCAGCCACAATTATAATCCTAGCCGAAACAAACCGCAGACCTTTTGACTTAGCAGAAGCAGAAAGAGAACTTGTAAGAGGCTTCAACATTGAATTCTCAAGAGTAGAATTCGCTTTCCTATTTATAGCAGAGTACGGAATAATTATCCTACTAAGAATCCTATTCAGCATTTTACTACTACCATGATGCTCACCACTACTCACACTCCTCCTCATCAGAAGAATCATCATATCACGATCCACCTTCCCACGAATCCGATACGATACACTTATAAGACTAATATGAAAAAGACTACTCCCAGTAATAATTAGAATACTAATTCCTAACCTAAACATAAAAGTACTTTAATAACCCAATATAAATCTTTTAAATTTCCATCAGTCGTCCCCTCCTATACAGGAAACCATAAAAAAATAAAGCTCTAACAATACCCTAAAGCAAAACCCAAAACCAAAACACACACACACAACACCCAAGCTCTTCACATATAATATACGAAACAACAACCACCAACACTAAAATAAATAAACAAAACCGAAAACATGTACAATCACTACATAATACTCAACCACTCTACCAGCACTATAACAACACGATAAATCAACAAAAGAATTCACAAACGAACCCCAAATCACCCGCAAATAAGGATATAACCTCACAACACTCACCACCAAAATCAACCAAGACAACAAAGGAACAAAAGACAACCTTACAGTAATTACAGCCCATTTCCTAAAAAACAAAAACGACGTCGGTAAACCCAACAACAACATAAACATATAACTAATTATAGGATCATAACACCCCTTACCCGAAACTCCCCGCATAATAACAAACATCACACTAACATACATAAGATAATAAACCACAAACTTACCCAAATCACTAGAAGCTAATCATAATCACCTAGAGTGCACACAAGAAGAATAAAATAAAATCATAAACATAGACCTCACATTCCAATACCTAAATACACTCCAAAGAATTGAAACCATACACATAACCCTAATCAACACAGAATCAACCACAAGCATTGAAACAACAAAAGGAACAACCTTATGAACCACCGTTAGAAACCACATATTTACCCAAGATACACTCTTCAAAATTCACCCTATCCACCAATGAACCGGAGGTAAACCCAACTTAAACATAACAATAAACAAAACTCACCAAGCAGGATACCACGAAATAAACCACAAACACAACAATATTATTGAAGACAACGAAGAAACCAAATAAAACTTAAACATAACCTCAGAAGAACTCAACCCCTCCACGATAACAACTATCATTACCCAAGTAGTCAACTCCAACATAGTTCACATCGATAACCAATTATTCATAGTAAAACTCAACACCACAACAATAACATAAAAAATACCCCACACAAGACTATTAATTAATAATGACACAAAGTATATTTGAGGTATGAACCCAACAGCTTAAACTTAGCTTACACTACTCTCCCTCAAGAATCCCAGGCTCTTCAAACCCATGCTTTTCCATCTTAAGCTAAAAGGGATTATCCAAATAACACCAATAACACTACCACAATCGAAACCAACAACTTAATCACCCTTACATTAAAATTAACCAAATTAATCAAAGATATTACACCAGAAACATGCATACTCTTTACAAAACCAAGCATAAAAACCTTTAACCCAACAATCTTAGAACCCAAATACTCATAATATAAATCAACATTCATCACACCAGAAGAAACCCAAACCCTCAAAACGAACAACATCATCACAAAAGGAGTAATCAGCAAAAACGCCTTAAAAACATCAAAACAAGGATTACATGGCATAGAAAAATTCATAATCAAAAACCAACCCATGACCAATACCGGAACAACCATCACCTGAACACTCACAAAACTCACACTAAAACTATCCAAAAAAACCTTACCAGACAAACCACCCATTAAAACATAGACCATACGCAATGAGTATATCACAGACATAAACAAAACCACATTCACCAAATGAAACAAAGTATCCTCCTTAATACTCAAGCAAATCGAATACTCCTTAGAATAATAACAAGACGTAAACGTCAACCCACACATCACTATTAAACAAAGAATCACCCTACTCAAAACAAACCCAATATTACACCCCTCACAAGTAACCACCCGAACCTCCTGATTAGCAAACATATACCTCATTATAATACCAACATTTATAAACAATAAAGCCTTCACCAACGCATGATTCATAATATGTATCATCATCAACGAGTACATACCACTCAACAACATCAACATCACTATCGCAATTTGCGACATAGTCGAATAAGCCAAAATCTTCTTGAGATCAAACTCAAAGAAAGCTATTAAACTAGCATATAACCCAGTCAATAAACCCAAACCAACCAACAATCCATTAACCCATACCACCCTCATACAATTACCCAACTTCACACAAAGCACACAACCAGCAACCACCAAAGTAGAAGAATGAACCAAAGAACTAACCGGAGTAGGAGCCGCCATAGCAATAGGTAATCACCTTCCCATTGGAATTTGAGCCCTCTTAGCAATCATCGCACCCAAAAACATAACCAACCTTAAAGAACCATAAATCACATATTCATAATCAAAAACAAAGCCACACCCCAAAGTCACCACCATAACCATCAACGCAAAATCACCAACACGATTCATCATAATCGTCGTTATAGCAGAACTATTACACTTCCAATTATTATAAAACATAATCAGTAAAAACCTAGAAACCCCCAAACCCTCTCATCCCAATCACAAAATCCAAAACGACTTACCCACCACAACCACCAATATCCTCAAAATAAAAACCAACATAAGAACATTAAACCGCATCAACCCAACAGAAGAACTCATATAAGAAGAAGCATAATACAAAACCCAAGAAGCTAACAACAACACCACTAAACCAAATATAACATTATATCACCAACCACCAAAATTAAACCCAAGATCAACACCAAAAGACATCACATACAAAGTCACAATCCTAAACTCACCAACAGCTAACACCAACCAAACAATAACCACTACTACCCTAGTCAAAACAATTAATCTAACCAAATTAATTGCCCCCTAAATCCTTCGAACCCACAACTCGACGTCCTTCTAGACTAAAAGAGCCATTACTAGTACTGGTAACACCTAAACTTAAGTCGAAATTAAGCATGATACATCATTTAGCACTCCCTAAACCAGTAAAGTCCTATTAAATCAATATAACAACACTAAACACGGCATCCAACCCCTCACCACTAAATCACACAAAGTCCATCTAACAACCAAAGAGCCCGACAACTTACCAACCGCTAACATACACGCAAATCACAAAGGATAATAAAGCAACATCACAAACAACAAAATCAACACAACCAAATTAACCCTACAAACCGAAATACAACAAACCACATATGAAACCTCTCCAACCATCCCAACAGACGGAGGAACCCTAGAACTTATAAACAACAGAAAAACCAAAAAAAACCAAACCACAGGAGACAACCACAATAACCCCTGCTGCTTAAATAACAATCGAGTCTTAGAAGAATTAGAAAACATACCAACCATAAAAAACATAGAATTACTCAAAACCCCATGAGATAACATCAAACATACTACAGCCGAATCCAACACCTCAAAACCCATCACCACCAACCCTAAAACCATCGTCATATGCGTAACACTACTATAAGCCACAAACTTTTTGAGATCATTCTGCACAACAGTAGTCACAGCAGACATCAAAGACAAAAACAATAACAACCCAACTAAACCAAACACACAACCTGAACCTACACTAAGACCACTAACCTTAACAAGACCATAACCACCCGTCTTCAAAAGAATACTAGCCAAAATCATCCTTCCTAACACAGGAGCCTCCACATGAGCCTTAGGTAACCAAAAATGAAATAAATAAATAGGAAGTTTAATAACAAAAGGAAGCAATATAACAATTATAATAACCCTATCAACCCAAACCACAGAAGCCCAACCTACAACAGAACAATCTACCAAAAACCGAATAACCAAAACCAGTAAAGGAAAAGAAAACATCAACGTATATATTACCAAATAATTAGCAGCCATCAATCGCTCAGGCTGATTCCCTCAACCCAACACAATAAAATAAATCGGAACAATCGACACCTCAAACAACACATAGAACATTATAACATTATCAGACAAAAAAAACAAGCCCAACACTACAAAATAAACAAACACTAATCCTTCAAACCCAACCACATAGACAACCATATAAACCAAAAACACCACCCCTAACATAAACCTAAGACTCATCATAAAATACCTAAGATTATCCCTACAACCAACCAACACACTAACCGACCCAAAAACCCCAACTAACACCCACCACAAAAACCCAATAACCATAAACACTAAAATTCCTCCAAAATTTCTCATCATACTACACAAAAGAACCCACCTTATCACTCCCAAAATAACGAATTACTCAAAGCAACACAAGTATCCCAACAACCCTATGCACCACCATTATCATCAAAAACCAAACACCATAAACCCAATAGCACCCTCAACACAAACATATCAACGCCAACCTGAGCAACTCCATACTAATTAACAATACAACAACACTCTTAAGATTAACAATAACCTTAACCAACCCAACCACAAACATCAAAACCTCAACAATAGCTTTTATAGTTTAACCTAGAACATAGATTTTGTAAATCTAAAGAACCTAAAAGCTCCATCACCCACTAAAACCAATTAACCCACAACACTACACAAACCGACAACACAACAATCAACTACAACATCAAGAACGAATTAGTTTAACCCATCCATTATTTGTCAATTAAAGATAATAATATACTTATTATCTTTATTTCCATTGGCTAAACAACATATTAATAGAAATCAGATTTCAATCTTAAAGTCCCAAACTTTATATTTTAAATTAAACTACAATCTGAATTCTTATACTGATGATCACAGCATGCTTACTATTTCTATATTTAATACACCCTTTATGAATTAGCATTTTAGTATTTTTGCTAAGAATCCTTACTGCGATTTACAAATTCTACAGAATCCATAACAACTCAATGTTCGGATATTTATTTGTCATAATCTATAGAGGAGGACTCCTCATTATGTTAACATATATTTCTTCCCTAACTCCAAGAACAACAACCAATAAGCTTTCAATTAAAACCATAATCACAATTCCAGCCATATATTTATTTACATGAGCAATCACCAAGCATAACCTTAATGAAAACTATAACTATAACGAATTAAACCTCACTAATATAAGAACCTACTTAATATCCTCTCCACTAATCAACGCAGTATTAATATTATTGACAACCTCATTCTGCCTAATTTCTACATTACTTTCACAATTTAAATATCCCATCCGATCACTATAATATTAACCTATGATAAAATCACTAATATCTAAAATTCCAGGAGCAAAAAACATTATACAACTTCCAACCCCCTATACAATTTCCTACTGATGAAACCTAGGCAGACTCCTAGGTATATTAATAAGTATTCAAATCATAACAGGGCTACTTCTAGTAATATACTTCTCAACTAGTGAATCAGAAGCCTTCAACAGCATTATTACTTTAATACGAGAAGTAAAATTTGGATTTCTACTACGATTTATACACCTTAACGGCGCATCCTTCATCTTCATAACTATATATGCACATATATTTAAGGGTTTAATATACTCATCTTTTATATTACCAGGAAGATGACTTACAGGCAACCTAATCCTATTCTTAACAATTCTTGTCGCCTTCATAGGGTATGTAATTCCATGAGGAAACATAAGCTTCTGAGCTGCAACCGTTATTACATCATTCATATCAGCAATCCCAATCCTCGGTGAATCAATTCTACACTGAATCTGAGGAGGATACAGAATTACAGGACGAACATTACAATTCTTCTTTACACTTCATTACTTACTACCATTCGTAATTTCTGCAATTGCTATAATCCACCTACTATTACTCCACAAAAAAGGAAGATCCAATCCACTAGGTACACATTCACACATACTAAAAACTAAATTTCACCCATTCTTTACTAATAAAGATATAATAAACATTACAACCCTGATAATCATAAGCTGATTATTAATCAGCTATCCATACTGAAGTAGAGACCCAGAAAACTTCTCCTATGCAGATCGCCTATCATCCCCAATTAACATTCAACCAGAATGATATTTTCTACCAATATACGGATTTCTCCGCAGAAGAGACAGAAAATTAGGAGGATTAATTCTCATAATCTTAATAATCCTCATATTCAGCATACTACCTTGATGAATCCTACAAGACCTTAACCACTTCAAACTATGAGACATACTCTTACTAATATTTCTACTTACAACACTCACAACAGGATGAGTAGCCTCCTGAAGAGCAGACGCATATTACTCTACATGACTAACATTTCTAATCCCCGCCTACTTCATATGGTTCACAATCACCTGAATAATAGCTATAACCAACCACACTCTATTCAATGATTAGAGAGAAGACATTTTAAGCTTCTAACTTAAAGTACTGGAACATAAACCACTTCTCTCCCTTAGTTATAATCTTCTGTAATCATAACTAAATCAATTAAACTTTGATGTATACTGCACAAACCAACATTATGCAAAACTACTTGCCATAGTTAAAGATCTAAGTGATAAATAGTGTGCCAGCTATCGCGGTTATACACTAACTCAAAGTTAACTTCTATTAGCTATTTAAATTACTTTACCACAATTAAAATCCTAATAGTGAAAAGTACATATTTTATACAATCACACATTTAAATCACCAAAAGTTAAACAAGAAACAAGGATTAGATACCCTTTTATCCTAAACTTAAATCAACCAAGAAGTAAAATCAAACAAAAACCTAACTAGAATGGCAGTAAGAAATCCATCAGAGAAGGCTGTACTATAACCGATAACCCTCGTTAATCACCCCCTAACCTAACATTTTATATATCGCCATTGAAATCTTACTTAAGATAAGATTGAATTAAGATCCTAAACTCAGTCAACAGGTCAAGATATAAATCATGGTTAGGTGAGATATTGCCTGCAAATATTAACAATTAATTAAACTATCATTATTCAGCAGTTTAAATCAGGATCTGACTGTAATTACGCCTACTTAATAGCATCTTGACCCACTAAATTTCTTATGCACATATTGCCCGTCACCCTCATAAGAGGTAAGTCGTAACAAAGTAGATCTTCTGGAAGGAGGACCTAGCCTAGAGCATAATATAATAAGTATATCTTGATTACAACAAGAAGGTTTTAGCCCTAAAAACCTAAACAACTCCCAACAAACTTCCTTTTGCATAAGGAGTAACCAAAAATCTAGATCCAAATCTACAATAGAAAGATAGTAAACTACGAGTACTTAAAATTTACATGAAATCTAACATTAAAATACTCGAAGAGACATTCAATACACTATCTGATAACCATTTCAAAATAAACTTAGTACAAACTAAGTAAAACATTATATAATTCAAGCTATTAGGCTTAGAATCAACCAATACAATAGTTCGTAATTGACTAGCTTAACACAATAATAACTTATCCCAAATCACTCAAAACCAAAGACTGATAAACCATGGTTACATTAGTAAGAGCAACAAAATCTACATGTTACAATTCGGCAACAAACCCTCTACTGTTTAATAAAAACATTGTAATATAAATATATTATAACCTCCTGCCCAATGAAAATAATTAATAATTAAATGGCCGCGGTAATTTGACCGTGCAAAGGTAGCATAATCAATTGTTTAATAAATTTAAACTAGAATGAAAGGAGTAAAGAAAGTTTACTATTAACATGTAATCAACAGAAATTATAATTAAGGTGAAAATTCCTTACAGCAATCTTAAAACGAGAAGACCCTAGAAACTAATAATTACAACCTTTTTTGGGATAAAACCTTAAAATAAAAGAATTAACATCCTTTAAAATAAAATAGTTACTCTAGGGATAACAGCACAATAAAAGCTAAGAGAACTAATCTACCCTTTAGATTGTGACCTCGATGTTGAATCAAGAATTACCGGTTGTAGAAGACCAGCAAGTTTCGTCTGTTCGACGATATATAAATACGTGATTTGAGTTTAAACCGTCGCAAGACAGGTTGGATTCTCTTTAAGACTGCAATATTTAACCATTATAAGTACGAAAGGAACATAATACTTAATAATCATTATGAAAAAATTTAAATTATCCAACATTAAAATCACAGCAATCTTACTAATTACATCACTAACAACACTTACACTAGCCAAAACCAAACCATCTTATGAATTAAGCATAAATAACTATATAACAATATCAAGTCTAGACTGATCCAACCCTACCCCACTAATATCAATACCCTCCATCCTACTAATTATCCTAGCAATCTTATTGATACCAACCAACACATTCTGAAAAACACGATGATATAATATTATAAAAAAACTAACTAACTTCAACCTCAACAACCGAAATAATTCCTATACAATAACATCCAACATCCTTCACATTATAACATTAAGCAACCTAATCTCCCTATTTAGATATAACTGAATCATTAATAGCCAATGATGAATCATCCTACTAATAACCACCTTATATTTACTCTCCCTATGAAGAAGAATACTACTAAATAGAGGATTTAAAACATTCGGTATAAATACACCACTAGGATGAATAATAATTAACATAAGTCTCTGAGCATTTCACAACATAAGATATGCCATCCGATTCGTCTCACTCCCATTCCGAATAATAATAAATCTAATTGTAGGCGTATTCCTCACAGAATTCGCTAAATCCAATATTATGAACACAACCTTAATCTCCCTATACGAAATCTTCGTAATACTAGTACAAACCACAGTATTTATCATTCTAGCTAACATATATTACTCAGAAATAGCAATAAAGCCAGAATGAATAACACACACAAAAACATACAAACCAACCCTTAAAAAAAATTACATTACTTTAATCAAAAACACATTTATCATATCAATACTCACTTACAAAATCAACACACCAAAATCCACTCTATATGAACAAATCCATAAACTTCACAACTCCATGACCCATACTAACAAGAATAACCATCCTAAGAGCATGTTTAAGACTTATTGCATCAATAAACTACACAGAAAACACCTCCAATCCCTCCTGATCAGGATTAAAACTAAGAACAATCATAATAATCATCACATTATTCTACTGAAGACGAGACACATTACGAGACACAACAACAGGCACTCTCACAAACAACATTAGAACAAACATAAAACTAGCAATAATTTTATTTCTAACAACAGAAGCATTTTTCTTTATTACATTCTTCTGAATATTCTTAAGATCAGCACTAATTCCAGAACAAGGAACATGACCCCCAACTTCATTAAACATACCCAGACCTTTAGGTGTACCTAGATTAAACACAATCCTACTAATTACAAGCAGTGCAACCGTAACAATATCACACTTTCAAACCAGCTTACCAGACGGTAAACCACTAAACTGACTACTACTAACACTAATACTAAGAATTATATTTATCACAGTACAATACGTAGAGTACCGCACATCCACATTTACTATATCGAGAGGAGTAAACGGAAGAATTTTCTTTATAACCACAGGTCTCCATGGACTCCACGTACTATTAGGCTCACTAGCATTGACAACATGTCTACTACTTATAAATCAACATAAATACTCAAACACTTCCCTAAACAGATATGAAATATCAATCTGATACTGACACTTTGTAGACGCAGTATGACTAATATTATATACAACCTTCTACTGTTGAGGAAGATAGCCTGAACATAATGTCCATATCAAACTTTGAAGGTTTACAGTTTACTTAACTTAAAGCTATGTATTATAGTATAAACCCGTACATAGAAATTTGAATTCTAAAGATAGAATACAACACAATTGAGCAGGCGTTACCACTAAAATACACTATCACTGTATCCCTATTAATTAGGTTCTACTCAATATCACCAAAACCATATAGTTGGAAGCCATACATGCCATATTACACTAAAGTGACAAAGGATTATTTAACCCATCCATTATTTGTCAATTAAAGATAATAATATATTATCTTTATTTCCATCACCCATTAAAGGATTAGTTTAACCCAAAACATTAATTTGTCAAATTAAAGATAATAATTATTATTCTTTAATTCTTCTTCTTTACCAAATTCCACCCATAAAACTATTCAGCACATTAATTGCACTATCCATCATTTTATGGGTAAAAATAATAACCTTATCAACAGGACACATTAACCCTATTAAAATCAAATAATTACAGCAATTTCTCTAATAATTATATTTTTCTATTTAATCTTTTTTGGATTAATTGTAGCACTACTAATAATACTGCTACGATCCATCTTATCCATAGGTTACCTAAACACTACCCTCAGATTTGAATGTGGATTTGAAAGCTATAAAATAAATCGATTACCCTTTTCAATCAACTTCTTCATAGTAAGATTAATCTTTGTTTTATTTGATTTAGAAATCATCATTTTAATCGCCTATATTCCAAATATAACCAGACTAACACTCTTATCTTATATTACAGCTATATCATTTCTATTGTTTATATTGCTTAGCTTAATACTCGAATGAGCTCTTGGTAAACTATCCTGAATCTTCTAAACCTAATAAAAGCCACCACTACCACAAGATAGACTAACTAACAGCAAAGTTGAAAGAAAAGCTTGAAACTTTTCAAATCATGAAACGTGACAACTTTTAGAGTCAAGCATATCAGACGATGCATAAAACTGTTATTTTTAAGAATACAAACTCTAGGGTCATTCTGGCAGATGAAGTGCAGTAAATTTAGAATTTAAACATACACATGAGTGAATGATATATGGGTTGATAATGTACTCAGCATATCTTTTTTGCAATAAGAAAGTTACCAATCCATCAGAAGAATCAATCCTAAGACTTGCAATCTTATGTAATTAATTATACTAACCCTTCCGACAAAATTACCTTTATATTTCAAATTTACAGTTTGAAAATCTAAAGCTATTATCTAAATTATGACAAAATGACTTTACTCAGGAAACCACAAAAAAATTGGAACACTATACATTTTATTTGGCGTAGTTGGAGGAATACTAGGAATCTCCCTATCCGCTCTAATCCGAATAATCCTATCTTCACCATGAACATTTAATGTAAATGGACTAATTTCAGAATACTATAATGTAATCGTCACTGCCCACGCACTTACCATAATCTTCTTTATAGTGATACCTATACTACTAAGAGGATTCGGAAACTGACTAATCCCAATTATAGTAGGAGCAACCGATATATCCTTTCCACGACTAAACAATCTAGGATTTTGACTACTACCTCCCGCTCTAATACTATTAAGCTCATCTATACTCATTAACATAGGAGCTGGAACAGGATGAACTATTTATCCCCCACTATCCACTTGGCTCGGACACCCCAACCACAGTGTTGATCTAGTAATTTTCTCCCTACACCTAGCCGGCATCTCATCAATTGCAGGAAGAATTAACTTTATCACCACATGTTTCTTATCACGACCCATCATTTACACCTTAGAACGATTAAGCATATTTGTTTGAAGAGTATTAATCACATCATTTATACTAATTATTTCACTACCAGTCTTAGCAGGCGGAATCACCATACTCTTAACAGACCGCAACTTCGGCACAACTTTCTTCGAAACCTCAGGAGGAGGGGACCCCATTCTATTTCAACATATATTCTGATTCTTTGGACACCCAGAAGTATACATCCTGGTATTACCTGCTTTTGGAGTAGTATCTGAAGCATTAATATTTATATCCGGAAAATTTAAAGTATTTGGACCACTCGGAATGATTTATGCAATAACAAGAATTGGTATCCTGGGATGTTTCGTATGAGGCCACCACATATACACAGTCGGCATAGATATCGATACACGAGCTTACTTCACTGCTGCCACAATAATCATTGGTATTCCAACCGGTGTAAAAATCTTTAGATGATTAGCTACACTATACGGTACACACATCAAAATAACACCAGCCATACTATGAGTACTAGGATTTCTCTTACTATTTACAATAGGAGGACTAACAGGAGTAAGACTCTCAAACGCCTCCCTAGACCTATTATTACATGATACATACTATGTAGTAGGACACTTCCACTTTGTTTTAAGTATAGGAGTAGTTTTTGCTATTATAATCGCAGTAACATTATGAACACCATGAATATTAGGCTTTTCCTTTAATACAATTATTCAAAAAACCCAATTCAACCTAATATTCATTGGAGCCAACCTAACATTCATACCACAACATTTCCTAGGATTAAACGGAATACCACGTCGATACGTAGACTACAGAGACATATATTCACTCATACACATATTATCCTCATTCGGTAGTCTTCTATCCCTTAGTGCATCTCTCCTATTTCTCTTCATAATATGAGAAGCCACAGCCTCTAATCGCCACACAATTACTAACAACAGAATGATAACCTCACCAGAAATACTAATAAACTATCCCATAACCGAACACACCTGCACTCAAAGACCCACTTTATCCACACAATAAAT